CTCCGCTCTATTCTATGAATCTTGCTGCTCGTGAAATCACAGAAAGAACTGCTTTTCGAAGATCAGTAGAAAAAGAAAGAGCTGCGTAAGTTACGAACGAGAGCACTCCTGCGGCTGCTTCTACCGATTGGTATGTATGTTCTTCAGATCTTTTCAACGAATGGGGCTTCTTCCCTGCTCTATCCGCTTTTGACCCTCTGGTGGGCGAGAAGTCTTGACTGCCGTCCTTTGAGCTACTAGCTACCCTTGTGAGAGAAATTCCCTTTGCTACCGACTGAAGCGAAGGTTAGCGGCGTTAAATACCGTATGTCCTAAGTCTTACTGTCCTTACGTCATTGGCGCCTGCTGAGTGAGAGATTTCTGGTTGAGCTCTGTCTGAACGGAACCAATAGGCTTAAAGCGGTTATTCGCCTCAAGGGTAATCTCACGACCAGATGCGCGAAATACCCGGTTTTCTAGTAAAAAGATCTGCTAGCTATGGAGAATCCCGTCGACCTTCCTTCGATGACATCTCTGAGGCTCCACATTTCTTTATAGTCAAGAAAGCGAAAGAAGGCCTTTACCTCTTCCTTTGCACCTTCGGATTCACTTTCCCAAGAAGCGGATTCTTACACCCTTCCATCTTGCTCGCTCTAAACTATCCATAGTCATTAGTCATTAATGTGTCACTTCCTTGTCCGATTCTACTACTATGAATCCTTCCTGCCCCTCACAGATTTAGTGAAAAGAGCTAGATTCTGCGGATTTGAGGCATCAAGACTAGTTTCAAAGGCCTTAATCATATCCTCGCTTTCTTAACTTAATAAAATAGATGTCTCGCCTGCCGAATCCTTTGGGCATCCATATAGCAGATCTGTGGGAAAGAAGACTCGAAGCAGGTGCCATTAGGCTTGCTAAAGAAATGCTTATCTCAGGGCTAACAGGAAAATCCCGAACACCGTCTTCAATAGCTGCTGATTCGAGAACAAGAACCATGGCATTCGATGCAGCCTAGTCCCGTCTTTGTCCTAACAGCTGAGCCAATAGCAGCGCATTCAATAGCAGCAGCAGCCTAAAACGCACGGAGGGAACGTGCTACTTTATATTTATAAAAGACCGGTATTTGGAGTCAACTTCCTTCCTTGCTTCCCGTGATTGGCTTCGTCGGAGCCTATTCTGTGATGGAGAGATCGAAAGCATTTTCGGGAAAACTTTCTTTGTTTTAGGAATGTCAAGTGTGAAGCTTGACTTTACCCAGACTACTTTCGTCTGAAGTTGTCTACCGTACTTGATCAGTCAAGGGCTTTAGCACCTCCTTGTGCCATTATGCCATTAGAGAAGTGCATTCGAGAAGTCAGACTTTCATTAGCAATTCGCTTTCTTCATGGTTACGCGGGCAATTCAACAACATATGATTCGCCCCGAATATCTAACATCTGATTCACCGGCATACGATTAGCCGGCAGTTCCCGTTTATCCCGAGCTAGGAGCTCCGCTTTCTTCCGAACCAACAGACTCTGAAGTCGCAGCTAAAGCAAGAGGTCATATATAAAACGAATAGAAAATCAACTTCAGGCAGTGGATTCGAAGCAAGAAGGATTTTCAGTCCTGTTGCATCTTCTCTCGGCGAAAAAAAGGTCCTACTTGCATGTGTTAAGCATATAGCTCGACCATGATTCTTCCCTTCTTTAACCGGGGAAGTACTTGAACCTATTTTCTACGCTTTCTTCTCTTATGCAATTGCAATTTCTGGTAGGTTAGAATCGAACTAGCCGACATGAGAAAGAGTTTAGATATCCACGATCAGTAGATAGAGAATCGAACAAGTTGCGGGAAAGAGCTGGTAGTATATCGTATAATACGATCAAGGCTGCTTGAATACACAACCCCTTCTCAGATCCATTTTTTGGTCTTTGTATGAAGAGAAAGAGAAAAGACAAGGGGGCTAGGGTATGGCTTATACAGCAGAGGAATTTCATTCCGGGAACCCGTCTATGAGACGGCTATGGGTATAGACAGACATACCCGAAAGACCATTCCTTCACCACTTCAAAGAATAGACGGAGACGAGACGTACGATTGAAATCACGTTTATGAAAGCAATGGCTCTTAGCCGACTAAGATGACCACATAGTGGTATACTACTTCACGTAATTCACGTAATTTTCCACTTTACCACTATCAGACTAGACCGGAGCTTTTGAATAGGGCTTTGAGGATAAAAAGACTAGCCGGAAAGCCATTCCCCTGCTTGCGACCGCTGGACCACTTGGAATGATGGAAAAGAGAGTACAGAGAGCATTCCATATGGGGCTTCCCATCGGGGCTACCATTTTATCAGGCCCGATCGAGGTTCTCTTCTTTCCCGTTCATATGAAAAAGACCTGCAATGCTAATCTCGTTAGGCCACCCGAACCCATCGAACCGGAGTTAGATAGGTGAAAAGATAACAAGACAACACCTGCCTATATCGCTCCTGTCTAAGCGAGCGAGACTTTTCCATTGATATTTCCATATCATGTAGCGAGACTCCACTTTAGATCCTGCGAGCTTAGTTTATGAATTTAGTTTATGAATAATGCAGCAATCGTAGGGTCGACAGTACCGGTGGGCTTTGAGCTACCAGAGCAAGGAGATAGAGCTTGAGCTTTTCCTTCATGGACCAAGGCGACTCTCGTTAGCTCTACTTGGGCTTAGTGCGATTCGAAACTGGGATTTTTCTAGCCCGAAGAACGAACAAAGACAACAAGGAGCGACTGATAAGGAGCGGTTCAAGCTTTCTGGCCATTCCAACTGCCTCCATTATTCTACTTTTTAAGCGCCATAAGCAGCCAAGCATAGTGGTTCGCTCAAGCAATGGAGTTTGCGAAACTTCCGTTCCGGTAGTCCTTAACGCAAGGAAATAGTAAGATCAGACCCTCGAATTCGATTACACACAAGCTGCCAAGTAAGCTCTCGAAAGAGCTACCTCAGAATGAAAGCTACATCAATCCAAAGGAATTCAATCCGTTATATCTCCACCTCGTAAAGCCGTAACAGCATCGACTCATTAATGCGCCCTCAAGGGGCAGCCTATGGAACAAGGAAGAGGCTCGGCAGGAGACTCGCAACTAAGCACCTAATTGAATCTGGATTAAGCTACTTGTGCACCCGCAGTCGGTCTGGTGGTTTCGCCGTCTATGTATGACGTACATAGCACTAACTCGACCTTAGGGGGCAAGTAGGCCAGGCCTCTTAAGGTTACCTAGTTTGCTTAATCGCAATGATCATTAGAGCTCTCGATACCGGCTGGATCGGCGCACCTGTCACTCACACTAAGAAGAAATTGGAAACTTAGTTTCATCCATCACACGAAAGAAAAGATCAGACTCGGCACACGGGAAAAAGAGTTCGTTTACACTTCAATCACCACAAAGTGCTGGGGCCACTGGAATAGAAAACTCATAAGACCTAAAAATCATCACTCTGCTGCAGAAAAGAAAGGGAATCTATCTCCTACAGGTCTGCTGACGAGAGCGTCGATTGCTATTCGACGAAGGAACTTTGGATTTCTAGACACGGCAAAAACAATCAAAACTAGTGTCGTCTGCGCTGACTTATTGACAAGTTAAAGAAAGTCCAAATTAGCACAATCTTTTGGATATCCTAACGGGTAAACTCCAACCTCTCGCGGGCTGTGCCTGAGACCCCCTCTTAGTCTTAGGAGATCCCCTACGAACGGTCTGATAGAACCGGGAAAAAGAAAGTAGATTCAAAACTAGAAGACCAAGAACTTAACTGCTGGAGGAAGTCAAGCAAGCAGCAAAATGACATAGATATAGGGTGGAATCTTGTAGGGAGGTGCAGATTCATTTCTGAATAGCAAAGAAGATCAATTGAATAAGAATAAGAGAGGAAAGCACGACTTCTTTCTTTCATGATGTAGTTGTCCTGCTTGAATCGATATTGGCTTAGATGTGATGCACCCAGAGAAAGATCATAAGGCTAAGGAGAATTGACACGAGTTTGAATAACTTCTTATCATGTTCAAAGCCGATTGCCCGCAGCTTTTGGGGGAAGAAAGACTAGTAGCACCACTTCTCAAGATAGAATGTCCCAAGTGAGTCGTAACAGGTAGTCTGAATCAAAGACTGCCCTTTGATCTCTGTTTTTACATTCCCCTACCCTAGGGGTAGGGTGAGAAAAAGAAATGGAACTATCCAATCTCACTGTCAATGCAATTACATGATCTGTCAGCGCACATCCTTGCCAATCTACTTATGAGGAGGAGGTTTTTGAAGGGTCTCTTGATGCAGCTGAAAACTCTTTTTCTTCTCTTTCAAGACAGATGGCAGACTTGTCTCCCCTGCACTCTGGTGCTCCAGACGTAATCCACCAAATAAAAAAATTTTTGTGCTCTAGTATGGATGTGTTGGCTGATGACGCGTGCATAGCACCTTTCTAGGATCTGATCAATGCAGTCCTTTGACAGAGCCGACTTCCCAGCTTCCTCTAATAGTAGTTGAGAAGTCAACTACCTCTCTTAGACTATGGACGAGAGTCTAAAGCTTACTGTAAGTGCCTTTCCTACTGCCAATGAACTGTTTACTTCGCCTATACCAACTCTCCTTTCGTGGGTATCGTAAAGATTCTTGTCAAAAAGAAATATGATGGAAAAGGTTTTTCAAAGGGTAAAACCCGAAAGCTAGTGCTCGTGAATGGGCTCCTTACATGCAGATTATATTAGCTGTCCTTAGGCTTCCTCTTATTTCGATAAAATCCTCCCTTTATTTAATAACTCGTGCTTGATGCAATAAGCGCAAGGAGATTAAGCGTGTTTTTCCACAGATTGAAATTGTCTTGAATCGGCATACAGGCAAGTAGTAGATCTATCCTCCAAGCAGGTAATGAACTGGCCAGTGAAGAAGGCATCTTTTCCTTCCTAATACTTCTTTTGAAGGTTTCCGTCTTTTACTTGCTATTTATCTTGTCCGGTGACGTATTTCTATTTCTTTATCAGCAGGCTAAAGTCCCGAACTCCTGCTGTAAGACTCGGCTTCTTTTTCCGCCGAACGTAGGATGAAAAGAAGGGAAGATTAGAGATTGACTCTCTCTTCCTGAGAGAAGAAGAACCAAAGGGCATCTTTTTGGACAAAAACCTTACAATGAAGAAATTCGCATTTTGGGTGAACTGGCTGGAGATATAGGTATCCCACCATAACTCATCCGAACGCTGCACGACGCTAGCCAGATCCCTAGGACGGGAGAGAAAGTTGAATAACAAACCATTGTACAGCAAAAGGCTTCTTTGAGCCTGACCTCATCAACTGGATCAATTCGAATGCGAAATGGCAGTCTTGCAAGGGGGAAAAAAATCATTAAAACGTGCAGCAGGAGGTTCTTCATTTCCTCACATAGAAAGTTGTCATCCATGGCGGAGCACTCTAAGTGAGCGCGAGACGGTGTTTTTTTTTGGAGGGGTGTGTTGCGAAGAAGGAGTGTAGTTCTGTACTGGCTTACTGATGGTGGCCGAGTCCTCCTCTTTGATCTTGAAAAAGATAGTTATGATTACGAAGCCGCTTCCTAAATAGGTGTTAAGGAGCATATCAGAGATGTGCATGTTCAAATCTGAAGGCAGGTTTGCATTACATCTTGATCTCTGAATCTTAACTTAATTTAGGGGTTCTTGATAGTGACTTTTTCACTCAAAAATGGGCGCTTTTTCATTCAATAGCTCTTCTTCTCTTGAAAACGAAAATTCCACATTTCTGTCTCCAGAAAGTAACAAGTCAAAGGGACATCGGCGAACCATGGAAGGATACGATCCTGTGGCTTTCAAAGATGGGGTACTTCTCATGAGGTCAAGATCTATTCCTTTCATTGTTAGACAAGGAGCGAAGCTATGCCCTCTTGTGGGGCAAGTTATTGATTTTCTCCCCTTAGACTTTCATATACCATGAGCTTGGTTCCCCTTGGCCGGGCATAGAAGTCAACCATCCCTCTTTTCTCTTATCCAATGGTTGGTGATCAATTCAATCCCTTGTAAATAGAAAGGTGGACACACATCCGCCTCTTCAAACTGAACTACTTTTTTTCTTGCCGGCAAGCGCTACGGCAACGCTTATGGCTGCAATCCAAACAGCAATGGCCCTCGCGGATTTCTCCTGCGGCTCATACATAACGTCAGTTATCTGGTCCCCCTATCAACAGCTATCCCTTTGGCCGCCTCTACCCTATGATTTAATATATCTGTTTTTCCGCCTGCACCGCATTCGCTATGTGTTCTACGCCTTCTATGTTTAAAAAGAGGTTGATTACATCGGGTATCTTTCCCCACCCCGCATCCTAAAGCATGGAATGAGGGCGTAAGCTATGGCGGAAAGGTCTCCTCCGTTTATTCCTTTGTTTATGTTATGGCACTGCTCATCTGTGTCAGCTGCCACCATTGTAGTCCGGGCTTGTTTCTCTTTTGCACGAGTGCATTTCTGATTCTCGGGTACTTGAGAAGTTCCCTGTGTGTTGCCGCCATTTGCTGGTTTTTTGCAATCTCGTGGTTCATGTTTTATTTGTTGTTCTTTTTCTATTATGTATTGGTGCCCTACTCGTTCCGTAGATACCCGTATCTTTCCGCATGTAACATTTTCCCCTGTTTTTCGTTATTAGCTCTCGGCCGGTTCTCGTTTCCGGCCTTTTTACGATGTTTAACTTCCGGTAAGGTTGCCTTTTCTGGCCAAAAATTCTTTTTGGGACGCCCATTTACTGCGGGCAGGTTATCTCTTAGCTATTCTTCTACTTTACGCTATTTCTTCGTGCGTGAGAGTATGCTTTCTTTTAAGGCTTATACATACATTATTTTTCTGCAAGCTGCGAGGGGGAATTGGGCAACCGGATTGAACTGATTAGGCAAAGCAAAAAGAAGAAAATGCCATTGACATTGAATCAATAGTAAGTAAGAAAGCCAAATAGCCTATAGCCCATAGTTGGCTGCTTCTAGTGGACAACTAGGCTTTGAGGGAGGAAAGAGAGCATATTCATCTGACTCTAGATCTATAAATTTGCATTTCCATTCCCAGTGCAAATGATGGGCAATTGACTGTTTGCACGAGTAGGCTGTTAGAATGCCCTGTTTGTGGAAGGGAAGGTTTTACATATCTATTATCTTGCCTCCTCTGTTTGTTTATCGCCGCGATTCCTTATCCCTATCCCTTTGTTGATGAATCCCATCTCTTCCTTTCATTTCTTCTCTCCTCAAACGAAAGGTCTTTCTTTGTTTAGTTCAAAGAGGGGTATTATGACCTGGTGGAAAAAGATCTTAAATGGCAATGGCTTTTGTTATATTTGTTATAAATGGAAATGTCGCTTTTTTAGCCTTCTCGGGCAGCTGCTATTTGAAATCCATTCCCGCTGCTGTCGTCAACGGTAGAACTCCTCGGGCATCCGTCCGCTTCTGGAGTTCAGGACTGAGTCTCGATCTCTCCGTTTGCTGTTCCTGCTGCCCCGGTGAAAGATCGAATAAATGGGCGATATCAGGCCGATGCCTCCCCTTCAATGTGCAAGATTGAAGTTCTGTATCAGCTTATTGATGTTGTTGAAGTAGCGGTTGAATTATCCATTTCCGTTTTGTCCATGGAAGTTGGGAGTTCAGGAAGCTCGCTCTCCCCTAATTGGGCCAAAGAGAGAAAGTTCTTTATTAGAGCAGTATCCCGGGCTACTCCCTAACAACTGGCTCAATGGCAATGCTTTGTGCACTTAGGCATTGGCTCAAGCCGCCCAGGGATGAAGTCGCTGGTCCTTTACTTTAGGGCCAGGGATGAAAGTGTCTGGTTTGATAGAAGCAGGCTTCCCTTGTTTGTTTTCTTTTTTTTTTTTTTTATTTCATTTAATGCCTATTGGTGTTCCAAAAGTCCCTTTTCGAAATCCCGGGAGGATAGTTCAAATTGGATTGACGTATAGTGCGACTTGTCAGAGACATTGGGTCATTATGGGATTTCCCCGTTCTCTACCCCGATCGAGATATCCTCTGTTTCACCAAAGAAGGATTGATTAAATCATCCAAAATTTAGAGCGTGAAGTGGCAATTAGATCTATGCTTTGGAGGTATTCAGATTAATATTATCAATTAGAATAATTTATTAGTTAGTTTTGGACCAATAAAATGAAGTATCCGGGCTCCGCTTAGAAAAACCCAATTAGTACTATATCCATGATTACTATTTGTATCATATTATATTTATAAATTATAAATAGGAGTCATTTCTAACTGCTAATCATAATCAATCGAATAATTTGATAAATACGTCAAATATTTTGTGGAAGGCGTGAAATGAATTGAAAAAAAAAAAGAAGTTGTAGCAAAAAGACGCGGTATTGGGGGCATTTGCCCTATATATGCAAATCAAAATCGGGCAGATCTTTACTCGGAGTAGAGCACAAACCTAAAAGAATTAAAGAAGCCCACTCAGGAACAAGAGAATGTTATCGTGATTTGAATTGGATCCCGATGAAAGAATACATCAATGAGAAGTTAGTTTGATAAGTTTAATGATGGTAAAAACCATCTTTCTTGAAAAATGGAGGAAAAACCCCTTCGTTATTCGTTAAATGGGATCTACATATTGATTCTTTTTTTTTTTTTCGCGATTTTTGATGAACCGTATGCATCATCAAAAGGTGCATGTACGGTTCACTTCGTAATATCTGCTTTACAGGGCAGTGCTTCTTTCTTTTGAGCTTAATAGGACTTTGGAGACGAAGTTGCCCTATACTTTAGGGTCGTATTCTTACCTCGGCCTCTTCTTGCCAGCAGAAGCCCAAGCCTTTAGCTCTCAAAGCCCCCACCTCTGCCTCTATGTCCCACCCACTCGAAATGACAACATGTTAGGTACTGTAATAGCAATCTTACCCACCTATTGAGGTGAGGGAAACGAGAGAACGATCCCACGATCGGAACTAGTCATCGTATATTACGTGTATAATACTCCCATCTATCCATTCAAGATATTCCCTCTCCCGCGTATGATTGAGCAAAAGCTGCAGTTAGAAGAGATTGGTGGGTAAAACTCGCATGTGCTTCTAATCATTAACTCGCGAGTCCGAGTTTGAACAGCACGGCATTCTACCCGATTATAAGATGAAGAATAGAAGTTCCGAGCCCTCACTATTTAGTGATTCGGGACGGGATCCAAGTACAGGTACAAAAGCAATCAACTGGAAGGGACGTGATCTAGCCTACGATCCCATCTCTCTTCTCCAACCAAAGCCGCCATCCAGATTCAGAAGCGGAAGCGGAAAGAGTTTACTGAAGAGGCTTTCATCACCTGTTGATCCAGTTTCCCTTTCGATGATTGAGTTCGAGATTTAGGGAGCTTAAAGGTTGGGGCCAATAGATAGTCAGTCTCTAGTCTCAGAAGAGTGCTTACCGCAATGAAATTGTTTTGCTGCGTCGCAGCTAGTTCCTACCGGCTCTATTCGTTAGGGATTTGGAAAAATCTTCCAGGCACGAGACCTGCTCTTCTATTTCGGTCAGAAAAGGGCAAACAGCCGTCAAAGTAACGAGAAAGACCGCCTTGCCCGATTATTCCTCGTGCGTCTTATTAGAATAAGATATTTCTTTTGACGACTTCACTATTGGTGGGAGGACTCACGACTGCTGTTGAGAAGAAGAAGAATCATTCACAGTCAGAAAGCTAGATCAAGAAAGCAAAGGAAAGGAGTAAAGGAAACCAGAGTCAAGGGATTCATTGAAGCATGAAAAGCGATCTTTATCTTTCAAGGGCTATTCCCAATGAGAGATTACGATAATAATCATAAGAGAAGAAAGATCGTATAGCGTAGAAAGTCTTCCTTACTATCTCCTCCCTCCATCTAAGGTAAGTAGGCTTTCTTATAGAGTAGGTAGTAGCTTAAGCGCTAAGAAGCTAAAATCATGCTACAACAACGATATGCGATAACATGCAAGTCGTATTCGAGGTTGAGTATTGGACTTTTCCTGTCAGTTACGAGAAGGATTCGAATGATGAGAAAGTGCGATACCCACTTTTAATGGTAAATGCTGTAAGCTCCGGCTTTGCGATATGACCCACGGACCGAGCGAGGAAGGTGACCCTCCTTACCTTAGGGCTTCAAGCATTTCGATAGAAAGATGAGTGAAAAGACTGGAGTCTCACATTCGACAATCTATGAAAGAAGAGTGAAATTCCCAGTTAAGCATTCACAGAGTGCAGAGTTGGTAGGAGGAGGAAAAGACCATAGTCCCATTTGTTCGCTAAAGGTGGGCAGTGGAGTCGGAGGAACTACATCTGTGGAACACAGAAAGAAAGTGGGATTTCGTCCTATATCTGTAAACTAGTAGGATCTTTCTAGCTCAGAGTCTCACCCTCGGCTCACTGAACTACCTTTCCATTTCCTTTTCTTTTTGATTGAATTCCCAGCTCAAGGTACATAGATTTAGCTGTTTGAGTGGGGGCATTAGTCAAAAAAAGGCCTAACCAGTGTTAGCAGCTTCTCTGGTCTTGCCGCCTTTGCCCCTCTTCGCTTTTCTCTTGTTTTAGAAGCTGTGATCGGAACCTCTTTCGCGACTCCGGTACTATTGAATATGTTGCCGGAAAGCTAGTCGTACCAGGAACGAGAATATCAGAGTCGACATTACAAGGATAGATGGGATGAAAGGCGAATACAAGACTGCTGCAAGATAGCAACCATTGAACTAGGCAATCCAGCTGCCATCAAGAGCGAAGGAGAGTCAGTCCCGGACTGGCTATCGAGAAGCAAAGCAGCCGCCTTCACTCGGAGTCGGAGTTCTTTCTGAAGCGGATTCTCTCTTATATCATTATCTCTTATATCAAATTCTCAACTCATAAGAATGAAGGCACAGAGAGGTGTAAAATGGTGGTGAAGCACCTTTTTGGGGACTCCTTTTTCTAACTAAGAAAGCAGCAAATCCTTCTCACATATAGCCTTCGGCCTTGCTTAGCCTTATTTACCAGGAAAGATCAGATGAGATCTCTTAGCAAGAAGGGTTAGAATCCATGTGCGTATTCTAATGTCATGTCAAACCTGAAAACAGAAGAGCCAAAGATGGCATGGAGGATCCCCAACCTTCCCCAGCGTCGGAAGGTAAATAAACCTCTCTTTAAGCAGAAAAACAAGGGGGGCGAAGGACCCATTCACGATAGTTTCATCGGCCTTTCTAGATACTTGAAATCCCAAATTCCCCGGGGGAAAGCGCAATCACAACTGTAGAAGCTAATCCTCTTACTAGCGGATTTCCATCTCCTTCTTACTACCGACGCGGAATTGGCCCGCTTTAGCTGGCGAAAGGCACCTTCGGCTAGCTCCAAGTACAAGTACAGCTATGCTAGCGCGGACCTTTACCAGTCAACGCTTTCGGGGTCTAAGCTTTCTCTCCTTAACTTTGCAATCATCCTTCTCGAAAAGCCTTCGTCATTGGGCGGAGTGAGGAAAAAAAACCTTTCTTCCACGACTCTCGCTTGGGTTTTCACTTCGGAGTTCTGACCCTCTCGACTTTTTGGTCTGGCGAATTCGAGTGGTAAACGCGGCTTCAAAAGAGGTGGCCTTTGGTCTCGACTTGACTCTTTATGAGGGGTCTGATAGTCCTTTTGATGGGCTAGCCTTTGCCCTTTACCTAGCATACACACATTGAGAGGGACGACTACTAGACAGCACGAGCACTCCTACACTTATATAGAGATTGCTCCCAAGCGCTGAAACAGAACTCAAACTACCTGCAAGTAGCAATTACACTGACTCAGGGGAATATAAGGTATGGGGAATATGAATAAGGGCTGGGGAAAGCAGGCTCTGAGGCAAGCAACTAGATCAGGGACTGACTCTAAGCTAGAATCCGTAAAGAAGGGACTGACTTTTCACTAAAATGCATGCAATTCTTTCTCCTTTCGCAGGGAGAAGCTAGGGCTATAGACTGTAGGGGTAGGGGAGAAGGAATGGAAAGAAAGCAAAGGGAACTGGCCTTACCTTAGGATTGATACTAGATCGCTTAAAGTTACAATAGGAAAAACTCAAACACTGGGACTCCTGCTTGGGGTGCACACTGAAAAGCTTTAGCCCATATAACAGACTTATGCATGCCAACTATCCAACTTTTACATGCCTTCTTCCCCCAGGTCCTATTAAGATTCAGAATCAGGTAATCCAACTGGGAATATGCTATTGCACTGGTAGCCACAAGGAAGGAAGCCTAGAAAGGGTCAGCGGGGCAATCAAAAAAGACCTGCTTTTGACGCTGGCCAGGCATACTAATTCGTTCGGACTATCCAACCATGAATTCCTCTTCTTTTCCCGGCGATTGTAAGGATGGAAGGACCACCCGATTCTACATAAGGCTATTCTCGGCTAGTAGATAGAATCATTTCATCAGGCCCGCTTGACTATCCATAACTTTTGGGATTGGCTAAGAGGTTCACGCGGGTTATTATATACTGCTACTGGATTGCTCTCAATCGGCTATCAACTACTTTTTTTTAGGGGGGGGGGAATTGTAACTTCGAATGGAAGTGGGACTGCCCTATATTATATGGTCAAGCCAAGCAAAAAGGAAACTCCCGTATCCATTGAATATCTCTTTCAGTGCCCGGTTTCCACAAAAAAGCATTGCCCTTCGTAGCTGCATTAGGAGACATTAGATAGACTCCGGTGATACACTAAGAGAGTCGGCTAGTTAGTACACAACGAGGATTCCCCGCCTGACATCTAGGGCAGTCCCTTTCCTAGATGGAGTAGCTGAAGAACGAGCTAGAAAGAGGATAATTTATTATAGCCAACTCAATTCAAGCAAGAGCTCGAAAAGCAGTGCACTGAAAACAAGTAGCTTAGGATCTTTGGTCAGGTAGCTTAGGGGAACTTGTTCTCGTTTCTATAGCTTGGTTAGCAGATGGGTAATCAGAGGCCCCTACTTTGAACTAGGTTTGAAACTCTACAAGGTGGGCAAGATGACATATCTATCACCAAGTGCAATGGAGCTTGGACATAACCCATAGATAGAAGTTAGACACCTACATCTTGTTCTCTTTCAGATCGTTTCTAAAAAAATAAGAAATGATACCTAGATCACTACTCCTCTTACCTTATTATTACCACCAGTGCGGATCTAGGGAAGACAAAGAAGAAAGATGCTTCTGAGACTATCAAGATATGTAGGTAGCTTGATATGTAGGGGAACTCGATGAACTTCTATGAGTGTAGGTCATAGGAGGTAGTCCATCTGAGCCCCCCTTCCCTTATGTTGTTGAAAGGCATTCTTCACGTCCCGCGGTGGCTCCATAGACCGAACTCCCTCCTTCTACGCGCCCTACAGATTCTACCAATTGGCCCGAGAGCTACGCCCTTAACTTATAGAAGTCAAGCTTTCTTCCCAAAGATTCTGTTCCCTAAGGCAAAGTGAATGGCAAGTTCGGGAATGTTTAGGCTTCACATTAATAGAATGAGAAATAGGAAAGATAGCTTGGTTAGGTTCTGAGTCACCAAATACGATTGGTGATCTCCAGAGAAAAAGATAAATATTTGTATCAAGATTGGTAGATTCGGGGACGGGCTTAGACTTTATTGGCGGGCTTTACGGGAGACACTAACCCCCTCTATACGAGAGAGCCTTACTGAATAATGAATAATAAAAAGAAGCTAGAGGCCCACTCTGACTTAGAGTAGTCATCGCGTAAATTCAAGAGGTGCCATCTTGCCTCGCACACCCCGCTCTTTAAAGGTTAGGGTATATATGTCCCCTCTCCCCCCGATATGTTGTCTATCAAGGGAAGGTTCTGGGCCATAGGCTTCTTTAGCTGACAGTAGAGGAGAGTAGAAAGCCATAGGTCGATAGCCCGGTTTTGATTGAATATCCTTATCCGCGCTTCCAGGCTTCCTAAGGGAGTTAGCTTGATCCCCCGGTTCTATCGATGCCTTCCTTCGCTCGGAAATCCAATAACATCGTTGTTAGTCGGGCCGGGGTCACATGGAAAAGTAATAGTCCGAAGGAGCTGTTGAAACAACTGGTGCTTGCCCGGACCCGGGGGTATTGTCTCAACGAATAAGTTCTTGTAGGAGTGAAGTTTTTATATAATTCGGCAAGCAAAAAAAAAAAGAAATCCATGGTTGATCAGCAGAAGCAGATGCCATAGAACGGTATTCGGCTTCAGCACTAGATCTAAATATAGATCAGTGCAGCAAGATGTAGCTCATCCCCACTCTCAGTAACTTCATGATGAAAGATGGGAGGAATGAATGGTAAGTATAAGAATGGTCAGTCAGGCGGCAGGGGGAGACAAGACGGTACGCCTACTCCCTAAAGAGATGGAAACCCTACCTATGCAAGATTGAATGCAGTGCTGCTTGGACAACATCATTTAGTACAGTCAGCTAGGAAGCACTAGCTAGGCAAGTCATACTGGGAATGCTGTTCCACACATTGGCTCAATTCTACATCAAATTCTTCCTTCGCCCAGCTGAGAGGTGGCCATAGAGGACATGCAAACTTTCCAAAGAGATGTGAGAGAGAGGTGGTATGTTTTGACGAATGACTACTCTTTTCCCTTTAGGTGGTATTCTAAAAAAAGCATACAAATCAATAAGAAGTGGTATCTGTTGATGAAATGCCATTGCATGGATCTCCCTCCACCCACAGCAAGAGAAGCATTTGATGGCGAGGTAAAAGCACAAGGATGAATGCCCTTGGTCCTCTCTTTGATAGTCCGATTCGTACATCAAATAATTCATGTAGTAGATCGATCTAGTAATTGGTCAATGACATGCGAGTTACATGATTGATCTGCAAGGGAGAATCAATGCGATTAGACAGGAAGGCTAGCTTGAATGAACAGTAGCACAGGTATAGGACTTCGAAGCTTCTTTGACCACTGACATATCAATGAATGGAACTGAAAGACGAGAGTGAAAGAGCGGGAGCACAAACGAGGTAGCTTATGCTTTTTTTCATCCTCACTCGAGGGAGATCTAGCCACTCCTACTACTAGCTTCCTAACTCGGATAGAAAGCAACTCACTATAAAAAACC